TTAAAGAATAGAGTTTCAGTTCACAAAGCAATGAAAAAGGTTATTGAATTAACTGAAAAAGAAGATACAAAAGGAATTCAAGTACAAATAGCAGGGCGTATCAATGGAAAAGATATTGCACGTGTCGTATGGATCAGAGAAGGTAGGGTTCCTCTACAAACCATTCGAGCTAAAATTGATTATTGTTCCTATACAGTTCGAACTATCCATGGGGTATTAGGCATCAAAATTTGGATATTTATAGACGGGGAATAAGAAACCTTTCCCTACCTTTCTCTTCTATCCATCGCTGGAACAAAATAAGCTCCTTCCTTCTTTTTCTGTTCAATCAAAACCAAAACGAACAATTCTCATTCTTAATTCTATAGGGTTGAATAAAAATTCAATTGATGATTTGATATAATTGCTATGCTTAGTGTGTGACTCGTTGGGTTTTTTAGGATTAGGGTGAAAAAAAGACCAACCCCTTACTTTAGTCTAAACTAATAACTATAGAACTAATAACCAACTCATCACTTCACATTATCTGGATCCAAAGAGCCAGTCAAGATATGATATATCGGTCATATGATTGTAGCAACTGATTCATTTTTTTTGCATAAACAAAAGAAAAATCAATTTGATTCTAAGTTGTAAAGCGAAATAGAGAAGAAGGGTGTGGATAAAGGGAAGGGTGAGAGAAAGAGATAAAAAGACTATCAAGGATATAGAATTCCAATATAAATAATATGTAAGGTCTATGAGTTATCTCATAAAAGGCAATGTAATAAAGCATCAATACTGATTCATCTATAATGAAATGAATCGGCTCATCGAAAAAAAATCAAGAGCTTCGGGCCAATAAAGACTGAGAGGGTTGACTCAAGAACAAATTTCATTATGAGCTCCATTGTAGAATTAAGACCTAACCATTAAGTAAGAAGCGATGGGAACGATGGAACCTGTGAATCCAAAAGATTCTATTGAAAACGAATTCGAATGATTCATTGATCGGGATGGCGAAACGAACCAGAGACCGATTCATCTATTCGAAAAAGTCATGAGCTAACCCTACAAATGAAATAGCGATTGAAAGCGTCAATATTCGCCCGCGAAAACTGGATTTTGTTGATTTGCAAAATTTGGGTCAATCAAATAGAATAAGGGTCAAAACAAAGTAAAGATTCATTATAACATTCTAATATAATATAAAAAGTAATACAATATTATCTATAAATCAAAAAATTTAGAAAGAGTTATTAATATGTTTAGTTATCTATACAAACAAGATATACAAATGAATAATAGATTTGATCTAGATTAGGTAAAATACATGATTCGCCGTATTACTCATTAAATACATGTATATCTTAAATTCAAGGTATATCTTAATTGAAATGAAAGATTTGTGAATCCTTTCTATTCTATTCGCGAGGAGCTGGATGAGAAGAAACTCTCACGTCCTGTTCTGTAGTAGAGATGGAATTCAAAACCAACCATCAACTATAACCCTAAAAGAACTAGATTCCGTAAACAACATAGAGGAAGAATGAAGGGAATATCTTATCGAGGTAATCATATTTGTTTCGGTAAATATGCTCTTCAGGCACTTGAACCTGCTTGGATCACATCGAGACAAATAGAAGCAGGTCGACGAGCAATGACACGAAATGCACGTCGTGGTGGAAAAATATGGGTACGTATATTTCCAGACAAACCGGTTACAGTAAGACCCGCAGAAACACGTATGGGTTCGGGGAAAGGATCCCCCGAATATTGGGTAGCTGTTGTTAAACCGGGCCGCATACTTTATGAAATGGGTGGAGTAACAGAAAATATAGCCAGAAAGGCTATTTCAATAGCAGCGTCCAAAATGCCTATACGGGCTCAATTCATTATTTCGGGATAAAAATGAAGAATAGACTAAAAGGAAAAATAGACTGAAAGGAAATAGGTGAATAGCTGTCTTGGGGATTCAAAAAAAAAATAGCAAGTGCAGGTTTCTTTTTTTGGACAAACAATATTTCTTTTTTTTCTTCGCCCTTTGCCTTGAAAGAACAGATTCAAAAAAATGATATGATTCAACCTCAGACCTATTTGAATGTAGCGGATAACAGCGGGGCTCGAGAATTGATGTGTATTCGAATCATAGGAGCTAGCAATCGCCGATATGCTCATATCGGTGACGTTATTGTTGCTGTGATTAAAGAAGCAGTGCCAAAGATGCCCCTAGAAAGATCAGAAGTGGTCAGAGCTGTAATTGTACGTACTTGTAAAGAACTCAAACGTGACAACGGTATGATAATACGATATGATGACAATGCTGCAGTCCTCATTGATCAAGAAGGAAATCCAAAAGGAACTCGGGTTTTTGGTGCGATTGCCGGGGAGTTGAGACAGTTAAATTTTACTAAAATAGTTTCATTAGCTCCCGAGGTATTATAAAACGAGACTATGATATGGTTATAGTAGGGTATTTGAAAGAAATAGATTCAGAAATGGATTCAGATTCATTAGTAGATTGTGTCTCACGCATATACCTTTAATCATTCATATTTATAAAAAAAAAAAAAACAAGAAAAGCATGTTGATTATATCCAAATTTTGGGGCAAAAAAATTTAATTCATCATGGGTAGGGATACTATTGCTGACATAATAACCTCTATACGAAATGCTAATATGGATAAAAAAAGAGTGGTTCGAATAGCATCTACCAATATCACTGAAAATATTGTTAAAATACTTTTACGAGAAGGTTTTATCGAAAATGCGAGAAAACATCAAGAAAACAGCAAATCTTTTTTGGTTTTAACCCTACGACATAGGAGGAATAGGAAAAAGCCTTATAGAACTTATAGAAACGTTTTAAATTTAAAACGGATCAGTCGACCCGGTCTACGAATCTATTCTAACTATGAACGAATTCCCAGAATTTTAGGCGGGATGGGGGTTGTAATTCTTTCTACTTCTCGAGGTATAATGACAGACCGAGAGGCTCGACGAGAAAGAATCGGTGGAGAAATTTTGTGTTATATATGGTAATTCTTCTAATATCCGAATTGGATTTGAGACTTCCTATTTATGAAAAAAAAGGGGGGGCGGGTTGTCAAATATCGTCCCTCCCCTATTTGTTAATACCCCAAGGAGGCTAAAAGGAAAATGAATAAACAAGAACCAAAATGTATTCATGAGGGTTTAATTACCGAATCGCTTCCCAATGGTATGTTCCGAGTTCATTTAGATAATGAAGATCTGATTATAGGTTATATTTCAGGAAAGATCCGACGTAGTTTTATACGGATACTTCCAGGCGATAGAGTCAAAGTTGAAGTAAGTCGTTATGATTCAACCAGAGGGCGTATAATTTATCGGCTTCGCAACAAGGACTCGAAAGATTAGGTGTTTTTTTTTTTTTCAACTTTCACATTTCTTTCGTGGAATACGATTTGAGATGAAAAGTTTCAAGAAACTTATTTTCTTCCAAGAAGTAGATTCAGAGTTAAAGGTAAGGAATGGCAAATATGAAAATAAGAGCTTCCGTTCGTAAAATTTGTGAGAAATGTCGACTAATCCGTAGGCGGGGACGCATTATAGTAATTTGTTCCAACCCAAGACATAAACAACGACAGGGATAATCATATTCGTTAAAAAACCCGATGTACAAATAAAACGAGGATCTGTTTTGACATAAAGATGTACAAATAAAACGAGGATCTGTTTTGACATAAAATGGATATATCCGTAAATTCCTGACTTATATTTATGAGAGGATAAAATATGGCAAAAGCTATACCGAGAATTGGTTCACGTAGGAATGGACGTATTGGTTCACGTAAGAGTACACGTCGAATACCAAAGGGAGTTATTCATGTTCAAGCAAGTTTCCATAATACCATTGTGACTGTTACAGATGTACGGGGTCAAGTAGTTTCTTGGTCCTCTGCCGGTACTTGTGGATTCAGAGGTAGAAGAAGAGGGACACCGTTTGCTGCTCAAACCATAGCAGGAAATGCGATTCGTACAGTAGTAGATCAAGGTATGAAACGAGCCAACGTGATGATAAAGGGTCCTGGTCTCGGAAGAGACGCAGCATTACGAGCTATTCGCAGAAGCGGTATACTATTAACTTTCATACGTGATGTAACCCCCCTCCCACATAATGGCTGTAGACCTCCGAAAAGAAGACGTGTGTAGAAATAAACATTGAATAGATTTCAATAGAAACAAGAGAAATAAATGATTCAACAATCTGATCAAATAATATTACTATGGTTCAAGAGAAAATAACAGTATCTACTCGGACACTAGAGTGGAAGTGCGTTGAATCAAGAGCAGACAGTAAGCGTCTTTATTATGGACGCTTTATTCTGTCTCCACTTATGAAAGGTCAAGCTGACACAATAGGCATTGCGATGCGAAGAGCTTTGCTTGGAGAAATAGAAGGAACATGCATCACACGTGCAAAATCTGAGAAAATACCACACGAATATTCTACCATAGTGGGTATTCAAGAATCAGTACATGAAATTTTAATGAATTTGAAAGAAATTGTATTGAGAAGTAATCTATATGGAACTTGCGGCGCGTCCATTTGTGTCAGGGGTCCCGGATATGTAACTGCTCAAGATATCATCTCACCGCCCTATGTCGAAATCATTGATAATACACAGCATATAGTTAGCTTGACGGAACCAATTGATTTTTGTATTGGATTACAAATCGAGAGGAATCGTGGATATCTTATAAAAACGCCAAATCATTTTCAAGATGGAAGTTATCCCATAGATGCTGTATTCATGCCTGTTCGAAATGCAAATCATAGTATTCATTCTTATGGGAATGGGAATGAGAAACAAGAAATACTCTTTCTCGAAATATGGACAAACGGAAGTTTAACTCCTAAAGAAGCACTTCATGAAGCCTCCCGGAATTTGATTGATTTATTTATTCCTTTTTTACATACAGAAGAAGAAAATTTACATTTAGAGGACAATCAACACATGGTTCCTTTAACCCCCTT